TAACGGTCAATCTCCGGTAGAAGGTTCCGTCGGAACAATTATTTATTTCAGGTACCTCTTAAATAAAAAAAAAAAGAGAGAAAATGTGGGGAGAAATGACAAGAAGATATTGGAACATGAATTTTGAAGAGATGATGAAAGCAGGAGTTCATTTTGGCCATGGTACTAGGAAATGGAACCCTAGAATGGCACCTTACATCTCTTCAAAGCGTAAAGGTATTCATATTACAAATCTTACTCGAACTGCTCGTTTTTTGTCAGAAGCCTGTGATTTAGTTTTTGATGCAGCAAGTATAGGAAAACACTTCTTAATAGTTGGTACCAAAAATAAAGCAGCCAATTCAGTAGCATCAGCTGCAATAAGGGCTCGGTGTCATTATGTTAATAAAAAATGGCTCGGTGGTATGTTAACGAATTGGTCCACTACAGAAATGAGACTTCATAGGTTCAGGAACTTGAGATCGGAACAAAATACGGGGAAATTCAACTGTCTCCCGAAAAGAGATGTAGCAATGTTGAAGAGGCAATTATCTCACTTGCAAACCTATCTGGGCGGGATCAAATATATGACGGGGTTACCCGATATTGTAATCATCGTTGATCAGCAAGAAGAATATACGGCTCTTCGAGAATGTCTCACTTTGGGGATTCCAACAATTTGTTTAATCGATACAAATTGTGACCCGGATCTCGCAAATATTCCGATTCCAGCGAACGATGACGCTATAGCTTCAATCCGATTGATTCTTAACAAATTAGTATCCGCAATTTGTGAGGGCGGTTCTAGCTATATAAGAAATTGTTGATTAATAATAGGATAAGTCAATGACTTTGGAAACTCCATAAATTGATTGAATCGGTTACTATCCCTGAGTCTCAAAAAAGAGATCAAAATCACTGGGGATATTATGTGATCACTTGGGATCCGAAATATACGATTGATTCAAAGTAGACGAGTTGAGAAAGAGATACGAGATGGCTGAATCAAAATAATTCCTTTTTAAGTTCTATTTATGTCAGAGGGCAATATGAATGTTTTACCCTGTTCCATCAACTCACTAAAAGTGTTATACGATATATCCGATGTGGAAGTAGGCCAACATTTTTATTGGCAAATAGGGGGTTTCCAAGTCCATGCCCAAGTACTTATCACTTCTTGGGTTGTAATTGCTATCTTATTAGGTTCAGCCACTATAGCTGTTCGGAATCCACAAACCATTCCAACCGACGGTCAGAATTTCTTCGAATATGTCCTCGAATTCATTCGAGACTTGAGCAAAACTCAGATTGGAGAAGAATATGGTCCTTGGGTTCCCTTTATTGGAACTATGTTCCTATTTATTTTTGTTTCTAACTGGTCAGGTGCCCTTTTACCCCGGAAAATCATACAGTTACCGCATGGAGAGTTAGCTGCACCCACGAATGATATAAATACTACTGTTGCTTTAGCTTTACCTACGTCAGTGGCATATTTCTATGCGGGTCTTACCAAAAAAGGATTGGGTTATTTCGGTAAATACATTCAACCAACTCCAATACTTTTACCAATTAACATCCTAGAAGATTTCACAAAACCCTTATCACTTAGTTTTCGACTTTTCGGGAATATATTAGCGGATGAATTAGTAGTTGTTGTTCTTGTTTCTTTAGTACCTTCGGTGGTTCCTATACCTGTCATGTTCCTTGGATTATTCACAAGCGGGATTCAGGCTCTTATTTTTGCAACTTTAGCCGCAGCTTATATAGGTGAATCCATGGAGGGTCATCATTGACTAGCTTCCGAAATGGTCTTAAAAAAAAGCTTATCCCAACTCATACCGGTATATACGATCTAGAATAGGAGCAAAAAAAAAATGTATGATATTAGAGAATTAAAAAAAAGTAAGGGGGGTTGAGCTGGGTATATGTAAGGGCTCTAAGCCAATCCCTGTATATGTTTCGAAGAATGATTCTAGAATCCGGTTCAATAGAAGATACGGATGGTTTACGTTATTAAAGAAACAATGTATATGTGATATTAGATATTCACTAGTTATATATGGGCTATCCATATATATTATTTCCCATCCCACTGAATTTAGACGGATTCCAATGCAAGCCCTTCCGTTTTATCTGTGACTGTGGATTGAATGAATAAACAAATGAAGTCAAGCATGCATATAGAAGAGAAAGAGCGAAGAATTGAAAGAATGGAATGGTTCGGAACAAAGAAATGGAAGAATTGGAACCATATAGATTTACAAAGACTCCACGGATAGGAACTAAAAACGAGATATCGAAGTAGCTCTGATGATTCAGTAATATTATTATTTCAATTCAGAGTTCTTAGTTCTTTTTTTTTTCGGATAGATCTTAAGTGATGGAATAATGAAGTAATAATTCATCGGTTGATTGTATCATTAACCATTTCTTTTTTTTGGTGCGAGGAACTTAATATGAATCCATTGATTTCTGCCGCTTCTGTTATTGCTGCTGGATTGGCTGTGGGACTTGCTTCTAT